TAAAAACACCTAATCTTTCGAATCCTTATTGCGAAGTCGATAAATTATACGTCCTCTGGTTGAATCATAACGACTTACTTCAATTTTAACTCTATCGCCTGGTAGTATCCGTATAAAACTACGTCGGATCTTTCCCGAAACATAACCTAGAATCATATCTTGATTATCTAAGCGAATCCGGAACATACCGTTGGGAAGGGATTCAGTAATTAAACCTTCATGAATCCATTTTTGTTCTTTCATTCCAGGTAAAGCCTCCTTGAAGTATCAATTGATGGAGGAGGAACGATATTAGACAACCCGCCCCTTTTCTTTTTGTTTTCACAAATAAGAAGTTTCGGACCCAATTCGTATATTAGAAGGATTACCATATATAACACAAAACTTCTCCACCAATTCGTTCTAGTCGAGCCTCTCGGTCTGTCATTATACCTCGAGAAGTAGAAATAATTACAATTCCCATCCCACCTAAAATTCTAGGAATTCGTTGGTAGTTCGAATAGATTCGGAGACCAGGCCGGCTGATCCGTTTTAAATTTAAAAAATTTATATAAGACCTTTTCCTATTCCTTCTATGCCGTAGGGTTAAAACCAAAAAATCTTTTTTTGTTTCTTTATGTTTTCTCACGTTTTCGATAAAACCTTCTCGTAAAAGTATTTTAACAATATTTTCAGTGATATTAGTATATGCTATTCGAACCACCCTTTTTCTATCCATATCCGCATTTCGTATAGAAGTTATTATGTCAGCAATAATATCCCTACCCATGGTGAATTAAATTTATTGGTGCTCCCCAATTTTGATATAATCAACATGTTTTTTTTACTTATTTGTTTATGAATTTAAATTTAAATTAAAGGAATATGCGTGAGACACAATCTACTAAAAATTCTGAATATATTTCTTAATCTCTTTCTTTCAAATACTTTACTATAACCAATGGTATTATCTTATTTTAGAAGACCTTATAATACCTCCGGAGCTAATGAAACTATTTTAGTAAAATTTAACTGTCTCAATTCCCGGGCAATTGCACCAAAAATTCGAGTTCCTTTGGGGTTTCCTTCTTGGTCAATGACAACCGCAGCATTGTCATCATATCGTATTATCATACCGTTATCACGTTTGAGTTCTTTACAAGTACGTACAATTACAGCTCTGACCACCTCTGATCTTGCTAGGGGCATATTTGGCACTGCGTCTTTGATCACAGCAACAATAACGTCACCGATATGAGCATATCGACGATTGCTAGCTCCTATGATTCGAATACACATCAATTCTCGAGCCCCGCTGTTATCCGCTACATTCAAAAGGGTCTGGGGTTGAATCATATCATTTTTTTAGAATCTATTCTTTCAATGCAAAGTAAAGAGTGAAGAAAAAAAAAAGAAATATTGTTTGTCCAAAGAAAGAAACCGGCACCTGTTATTGTTTTTTTATCCCCAAGACCCTTTTCTTTTGATTCTTTTTATCCCGAAATCTTTTCTTTTGATTCTTTTTATCCCGAAATAATGAATTGAGTTCGTATAGGCATTTTGGACGATGCTATTGAAATAGCCCTTCTGGCTATATTTTCTGTTACTCCACCCATTTCATAAAGTATTCGACCTGGTTTAACAACAGCTACCCAATATTCAGGGGATCCTTTCCCCGAACCCATACGTGTTTCTGCGGGTCTTACTGTAACCGGTTTGTCTGGAAATATACGTACCCATATTTTTCCACCGCGGCGTGCATTTCGTGTCATTGCTCGTCGACCTGCTTCTATTTGTCTAGACGTGATCCAAGCAGGTTCAAGTGCCTGAAGAGCGTATTTACCGAAAGAAATATGATTACCTCGATAAGATATTCCCTTCATTCTTCCTCTATGTTGTTTACGGAATCTGGTTCTTTTGGGGTTATAGTTGATGGTTGGTTCTGAATTCCATCTCTACTACAGAACTGGACATGAGAGTTTCTTCTCATCCAGCTCCTCGCGAATAATAAAATTTTAAAAATGTCTATTATTCATTTGTATATCTTGCTTTTTTAGCTAACTAAGCATATTAATATTTCTATTTTATATTTTTAAATATCATATTCTTTTTTTATGTTCTAACGAATATTTGTTTTGTTTTTCTTTTTATCCTATTGGATTGAGCAAAAATTATCAATCCAAGAAGATAAAGTTTTCACGGGCGAATATTGACTCTTTTCGTCGCTATTTTAATTGTAGGGTTAACTCGTGACTTTTATTTTCCCAATAGATGAAGGAATTAGTCTCTGGTTTGTTTCGCCATCCCGATCAATGAGTCTGTTTTCAATAGATTTGGATTCACAGGTTCCATCGTTCCCATCGCTTCTTACTTAATGGTTAGGTCTGATTTCTACAACGGAGCTCATAATGAAATTTTTTCTTGAGCCAATTTTCTTAGTCTTTATTGGCTCGAAGCTCTTATTTTTTTTTGTTCTATGAACGGATTCGTTTTCTTTTTTATGAATCCATATTGATTGATG